TTGCTTTTTTATCAATCTCTAATTCTAACCTGCCTCCCCAATCTGATATTATGGTGCCGGTATAGACCGAAATCCCGTTATGATCCAATTCTGACTGGTAATAGATACCAGGACTTTGTAATATTTGATTGATTACAATTCTGTATATTCCGTTTACTATAGAAATTCCAAGGGAATTCATTAAAGGAATGTTTCCAATAAAAATTCGTTGTTCTTGCATATTCCTACTGGTTTTCCAAATTAATCCCGCGGATACATATAATTCAGAAGAATATGTAAGTGATTCATAGACAGCATCTCGTTCTTTTATCAGAGGTTCTACCAATTGATATGTTTCCACAAATAATTGAAATTCAATTTCGTGATCTATATCTTCAATTTTTGGAAATTTCGAAAGTTCTTCTATTAAACCCTGATCAATAAACCGATAAAACCCTTCAAATTGTATCTGATTAAATCCAGGTATTGTAGAGATTCCCTCTTTTCCATCCCCGAGCATCTTGTTTGAATTTCCCATTTATCCGTTTATTGAAAAAATCCCATCTCTCATTCTTCACCGAATTATATCCATAGAATTCGATCTAGCAATAATGGAATTTCTATTCTGTTTACTGAATCACATGAAATTTTATCCAACTCCAAGATATATGGAATGTATGAAATACGTATGAACGGAGACTCGTGGAATTTTTTATAAGAAAGAGATCCAAATGGAATAGAATTGAGAAATACCACTGGAACTTATGGAGTTTTGTAAAGACTAGAAAAAAAGTAATTTCATTTTCACCTATGATATTACATATTCCAATTCGATTGCATACCATAAAAAAATGTATTCATGATTGGATCTGTTCAAGCAGATAAACATATAATAAATAGAAAACCTGTGTTTGTTTATTTTATTTATTATTATTTAAAATAAAAAAAAAAGAATGCACAGATATATATGTCTCTTTTTCTTCTTTTATTGTGGTACAGTTATATTTGGGACAGCACATGCTGTGCTCTATCAAAAATGCAATTTTCTCTTCAATGTATTCAATGAAAAATTAAAATACAAAAATTTATTGAGAATTACTCCTCAAAAGCATCCCTAAAGAGATAAAATACCCCACTATAGTGATAACACAACGTAACGTATGTTCTGATTCTGGGGTTTACATATACTCATAATTACTGTTATAATTGAAATTGAAGAAGATTTCTTTTTAATTGAAAAACCTCAATATGGATTTAGTTAGAAATCCATTTCTATTTCTAATGATTTTTGTATATTATTAGAAATCCAAAAATGTGGATTTGAATTCAAAAATGGTCATGAATTTACAGTCAATAGTTAATGGTTCTGATTTGTACTAGATTCTATATTCTAGATTTTGTGACTGAAAATCTCTGTTGAAAAAAAAAGAGAAAATTGAAATCAAGTTTCTATCATCGTTTTGGCGGCATGGCCGAGTGGTAAGGCGGGGGACTGCAAATCCTTTTTCCCCAGTTCAAATCCGGGTGCCGCCTCAACAACAGATTTGAAATCCCCTATGATAACTATAACAAACGTAGGAAAAGGCTCGTGATAATTTATTTTTATCGTTCTAAGCCTCCGGCTCCGGAGGCTCTATTCTCTAACTAAAGTTTTGCCTATCAGATTTAAGGAAAAGTAGTGGGGGGGGGGGATCCGTCTGAGTCTTTCACTAGCCAGAGAGGGGATTAAATTAATAGTTTTGGAAAGTACCTAAGATACTTTGGATACAGACTCATGAAAGTCTCAAAATGCTCAGACATTCAATAAATATTAGATTAGATGAAGAAAAATATTAGATTAGATGAAGAATTGCCTTTGGTTTTACTTCCAAAAATAAAAAACCATAAAAGAAAGAAAAAGTCTTATTCTTTCTACATCTGAGTCAAATTCCTTGGATACTTCGAAAAGTGTTCGTTTACCTGTGTTTACATCTTGTCGATTCTATTAGAAATTCTATAATAAGAATAACTCATTATAAGATAAGTGGATTTTTTGGAGTAGTTCATCAATGGTGACCAAATACCTCTCTCTGTTTTTGACTCTGCACCAGTGCTTTCACTATTATTAGTGAACAATAATGGAATAGTTTCTTCATATTCATAGAAATAGGGGACAGAATTCACATGGATATAGTAAGTCTCGCATGGGCTGGTTTAATGGTAGTTTTTACATTTTCCCTCTCTCTCGTAGTGTGGGGAAGAAGTGGACTCTAGAAGTACTCCTAAATTGCGATAATAATCAAACTCTATCAACCTGTATCAATTGTTTTAGTTTTCTAGACCGCGGGGCCTTTTTTTTTTTAGAAGTTGGATTTATGTTTTGTTTTATTGACTCATTTTCTATTTTTATATCAGGGTTTACGCCGTTAATCATTCATGGGGTAACCCCTTTTCGAAATCTGAAAAAGTTTCCATCGAATTCGAATTATCTGTATTAAATGGATCAAACAAACAAATGAAATTTCAAAAGTATGTCCATACA